TAGTTCAGTCTTTTATCCTCTGACGTGGGGATGCAGAAAAAACCATAAAAGCAGCCTGCCACACTAGCGTACTGATCACTAAATAGAGAAAAATAGGTTCAAATTCTCCCAATTTGTGGCCTACCATATGATCTTTTATATAAATAGGAAAACTTCCAATTTTGAAATGACTTGTCATGGGCTTATGCGATGAAGAATGATTTGGTCAAAAAAAGGGGGAGGCATCGTAATAAGAAAAAGAAGTTTTTATCCTCTCCTTATTGCTGTCACCTCCGATAGAATCATTAGGACTATCAAAAGGACAGACCTTGGGTTGCTTTCATTCGAAGCCTGTGCCAAGCTCGTCATGAGGAAGGAAGTCACTGGAAATAGCTTTTTTTCTGACACTGCCATTGAAATTGGAGAACTATAAACTGTCACTGACACTGTAGGGGCAAGACCTACTCCTTAAGAGGCTTACACCGCTTATAAATAAAAAGAGGAAACTTCAACTGCTATTCCAACTGCACTGCATGGTATGTAACAAAGCTTCCATAAACTACAAGAACTAGAACGCAAACCTAAGGTAAGGGGCAGGGATGGACAAGAGAAAGCTGGATTGGTGTAACTAGCAGAGATCTTTGCTTGTATGTAACCCGTCACTGCAAATGGCTCGCTAGCAGAAAGACTAAGAATAGCTTTTTTATTTTCTGCAAGAGGATCGGTATTGGCATATACTATAACATAGCCTCAGAGTCCACCAAAAAAAAGAAGATTTATAGAATCTAGGGGCACTAAGACTAGTGATAACGGGAACCCCAGACCTTTAACATAAATCCTACACTCGCTAAAAAGGAGGAGTCCAGAAAGTCTATTAGAATCCCTCGGGAACAAATCAGACTTCACAATCACTTAGGCGCTTATAGGCAAGAGAGAGGATTGACTATCAGGACGGACTAGTGACATCTGATTAATGGGATAGCAAGCAGCAGCACTTCCTTTGCTTCTTTCTGGAACTTACTAAAGGACAAAGTAACTTGGCCTATTGATCTTGACCAGCCTCGACTAGTTCCACAGCAAATAACATTTGCCTGTAAACTATTCCCTCAGCTGGCACGACATTGAGAAGAGAATTGCAAATATCTTCACTGGTTTTAGAAAATGGAGTCCAGTCCTGGCGCACAAGGAAGGAAAAGAAAAGGAGGGGTATCACACCGGTGTAAAGTAAAAGAAATTTCCTTAGACTCACAGATTGCATTTGCTGGTCTTTAACTGGCTTTACAAAACAGGCTTTTATCACAGCCTTGATCACAGGGATGGGAAAAGAAAAGTACCGGCCGGGACCCCCAAAAAAGAGATCACCATCGGGACCGGTACCGCTACTAGATTACCCCCTGTAAAGTAAACACTTTCAAACTAGCCAGCTGGATCTCAAACTGGAGAAATAGAACTCCCCATGGCTGGGAACTCACAATCGATAGAGAGGCTTGCCACAGAAAGTCCAGAAGTCGCTTGATTCTCTTCTTAGGAGAATGCATCTTCCTTTCCTGATCTAATGGATTGCCCTTTTACTGCAACTGCAACAGAAAGGGCTGGGGATTAGCTGAGCTCGAAGGCAGATGGGACTTTTTCCGAACTGGCTAAAAAAGAACTCACTTGCTCAATGGCTGACAAAAGCCCTACGACTGCTAGCTTTTACTTGCTTGAAGGAGATTTCATTTTTAAGGCTTCCTTCCTTGGCCTTGGGGAAAGACTTCTATTACCGGGGACTACTAATACAGCTACGGGGAATAAAGACACCACATACCACATAGAGAAAAGAAAGCGGAATAGCAGGACGAGGTGAGGAAAAGATCTTGATAGTCTGACTTCAGGAGGATAATCCTTTATAGTAATCTAAAATAGAAGCTCGTGCGCACAATCTGGGGGACTTTCCTTGTGGCGAGTGCCATAGAAAGCTTGTTTTTAGGAGTGCCGGAATAGAATAATCTTTTAGACAATTCATATTCTTTATTCGATGTGGTACACATATCTAAACAGTATTTCAGAGACGAGCTGGCTAGACTCTTACCGAAATTTCGTAAAGAAAAAATGGATTCGTCAGTTCTATCCTCTCTCTATGTTACGCTCACTCGAGGTCTATCATGCACCAGTTTCAGTCATCCCGACAGGAGCCCTGACATTCGTCGTGGGTAATAAATTTCCCCAACCTACGGTAAAAGCGCCTGTTACCTTTACACTATCTTGGCTAAGAAAGTCAGATCTCTAGTCTGATAGTCCCGGTTCGTCTTTCCTTTATTTACCCAGCTTTTACTTACTTTCTTTTAAGTGAAGTTCCCAGCCAATGGTTTGCTTGGTTGGAATGGTTGGTTAAGATCCAATCAATGCAATGCTATTCATCGATTCCCGACCCTTTCCTCATAGAACGAGAAGAGTGGGAGAGACAAAAGCACATAAAATATCACAGGGAAGGAGAACGGGAACTGGCTAATGATGTATTCATCCACTAAACTAATAGTAAGCGACTTGCTACGAGGGTAGTCCTCCTAGGTAGGGTCCCACCTAGCCTACCTTCTCTCTTTCTCTTAAGCAATTTAATGTCACCTGAACTCTGCCCTTGGGAAACTTCTCTCCCTTAAGGTAGCATTCATAGTTTTGAGTCAACAATACTTTTATTTTCTCCATCGCCTCCGAAGTTCAGGTCAAAATAAGAACTGGACATTTGAAATCCAGTAGGAAAAATAAATGCAGACTTAAACTGGACTTTTGAATCTATTAGAAAGAGAGTCTCTGAAGCCTTTGCTTTCGAACCATTGAAAGATGTTCATCCAATCCAATTTCACTTCCTTCCTTGGCTTCAAAGCTAAAAGCAGCCATTTAGATTATATTATATATTATTTAATTACCACCTTCCAAAACTGATTCAACTCAAGCAATAACAGCCGGCTGAATTCCCTTATCCCAGGAAGAGAAGGCTTGGGGCTAACCCTTCCTGACAAGGAATTTCATGACGGGCTTACCTTTTCCTAGCCTTTACCAAACGATTAGCGAAATGAAATCGAGGAATCAAGGACGATTCGATGACTCTCTCCAATAGATCTCGATTTGCGGACGATGTCGTTAAAGAGTCGACACCGCTTTGCACAAGAATCGGTTCTTTGTATGGATGGACAGAAGGGCTCAGCCAGACCCGGTTCAATTCGTTTTTTGCGGGAATACAACCAGGTTCAAGTTCAAGGTAAGAGAAAAGAAAGCGTAACTCTTTGCTTGTTGTCCTCTGACTCTTTTAGCCTGCCTTGTGGAGGTCTCTCGGGTGTCTACGGCGGATCCGATCAGTCTCGTGATGAAGAGAAGTCTTTTCCGATCTTCCACTAATAAAGGTATCGTCACGACAACTAAATTTGCCCGGTAAACTAGTCGGGGCTCCCCATGGTTTAGTAATAGGGAGGGGAGAATGTCTTTTCATCCGGGGGTTCATTTCATTCATTATGAACTAAAAAAAAAGTCTAAGGCTGATTAGTGAGGTCTTAAAAACTTCATACAATGAATGATAAGCCATTCCATTTGTGCTTTCAGCAAGTAGGCGACGCGAATCTATGTTTCAATCGGGTACCAATTGCTTGGATACGTTTGAAAGCCTCGAGATGACTTAAAGAAAAAATGCTTTCTAGGTCTTGTGTCTCCGTAACAAATGGTCCATTTATTGATGGGCGAACGACGGGGATTGAACCCGCGCGTGGTGGATTCACAATCCACTGCCTTGATCCACTTGGCTACATCCGCCCCTACCCCCGCACAGGTTTTAGTCTCTATCTACGATCAGATTCTTTCTGAACCCCCCTACGCTATCAAAGATAAGCTTTTTCCTATACTATAACTATAGTAGTAGCAAGTCTATTTCTTGTTTTTTGGAATTAGGGGAAGCAAAGCTTCAAACAAAGAGGTTGGGCTGTTCACTTCATTGATTTGACTTCACTTGACTTAAGATTAAAGATAGGGGCCGGGCGGGCAGTGAAGGCTCGTTTAGTAGACAGCAAGCTCCGCTTTTTGAAGCGAGCCCCCATCAGAGAAAGCCATTGCACGCTAGCCTCTTGTATAGGGTTCCCTGCGCACCCCTAAACTACAAGCTAGCTTTGAAGCCCCTACTTTCTCGATGGTTGGGATATTAAAAGAAGCCCCTTTCTACAAACCTTTCTAGAATATATATAAGGGAAGCTCTTCGAGCTTTCTTCGCATGCTTGAGCTTTCCCCTTTCTATTAGTAAGGTTGTCAAAAGGTAGGTTTCTTACTTAGTGCTTGTGCTAAGGAGCTTCTTTCTCAAAGTCAACTTTCTCGCTTCTTGCTTTAGAAAGATTGCAGGGGCACGTAAGCGCCCTTCCTTCAGCCGGCTCCGCCCTATCTATTCATCTCTTTTATCAAATGGATCTCTCTTGTTCATAGGTCTTGAAACCAGATCAATAATATCCATTTATCAATATATCTATCTATCTATCGATAGATATAGATCTCTATCTGGATCTATCTCAATATCTAAGAAAGAACCAACACTGAAAGGGCGTAACCAACGGAAGGTTCTCACCCCCTGTCCCCGACATTGTTCTCCGACGATGCCCCCTGGGCGAAAGGGGCCACCATTCTCTTTCTTTCTTCAATCGTTCCGATCAGGACAAGTGGGTTGGTTTCGTCCTTCTATCTACCTACGCAATTCTCTGTCTTCGTTCGTGATCATGTTGGGCGAAAGGTAGTTAGTTGTAGAGGAGCGGCTGTGAAACGGCGATTCCCCCCTTTCCATTGAAGTAGGGGGGCCTCCTTCCCCACCATTCCGGCCTATTATTGATAGGGATTTTACCGATGCTGAAGGTAGCTTGCTTACCAAGCCACCCACTTGAGAAGCTAGTCGCCAGAAAGAAGCGGCGAGGACGCGAAGCTGTCTACGAAGCTTCCCTCCCCCCTGTAGTCGAAGTACTCGGCGCTACTTTGATTCAAAAGGTAACCGACGGTTCCCGACTTTCTCCGGTTTCCGCAACCGTAATCATTTGTCACTCCGATTACTTCATCCATCAACCTTTTTTTCAATAGCGGGAAGCTACCGCTTCTAGCCTCCTTCATTTCGACTGCCTCCTTCGGTGATAAAAGTTCCCTTCCCTTTTCTAAAATGCCCGATTGGTCTGCCTCAGCAAATGTACAAAGTGGACCGCTGTTTGGCTGACCCTCTTCTTCCCATTCGGGTTGGGTTGACCCAGAAGTCAAGTAAGAAGGAATGGAACCACTGGAGAGTCGTCCGCAGTTCACACTTGGGCAAAGACGACTGACTTTGTTTGGAAGCGGAACACGAACCGATTTCCGCTATTCCGGGTTCTTATTGAGCGTAGCGAAATCAAGGTTTATTATAAAGTCAGCGAAGTTTCTATGGTGTTCTACCTTTGCGTAGTCTCGGTCCACAGTGGAAGGCTCCGTACCGACGCCTCACTACTACTTAATTAATGGCTAAGCGATTTCATAACCTGAGCTTTCCTTAACCAGCTGACCTTACTTCGTAACCTTAACGTACTTTCTTTCTTACTATATCATAGGCCTTCGCCACTTCAAATGGGCGCTTCGCCCTTTCTTTTTTTTATTAGAAAAAAACGGGGCCTTACTTATTCAGTTCAGGGAGGATGAAAGACAAAGAAAGGGATCAGGGGGCTTATTGATCGGAGAAAGGGAAGGGACTTATTGGACCTAACTGAGAAGGAGACAGAAAGGGATCACCTGACCTTATCTTGAGTGAGAGAGGCAAGTCGCAAGGCAAAAAGCTTAGTCGTTTTCAAGTCTGAGGGTGAACGAACGGGATTTCTATGTCATTCAGTGCCTAAATTCAGTAAGTCAAAGAGTACGAATACCTGCTCTAGTACTAATACCAGTACCAGCTGCATGGCATTCAGTAAACAAACTACTCTCCCAAAATAGACTAGCAGCGGCAAGATAGTCAGTCTCTTCCCCCTGCTTCATTCATAAGTAAGATCGCTTTCTCCGCTCCGGGACTTTCCCTAAAATCAGTTAACTGGGTATGAGAAGGCCTCCCCTCTAGTCTATAGTAGCCCTTCTTCCTCCAACCCTGAGTTCCAGTGAGACCAGCCGAGCCAAGCGAGTCCAATAACTGCTTCGTCAATAGCAGAGGATATCCCTCCAACAGCTAAATTTGAGGATGGCACTTGCACTTGGGTTGGGAGCTTTCCCTTCTCTATGGCTAATTCCTCGCTGGCCGATCGCCTTTCCTTGCTTTGACCCCCCCTAACCCCCAGCGGGTATTCTTAATCTAAATGCATACAATAGAATAACAACTAGGATTAAGTCGCTTCGCTTAGTAGAGTCCTGGCTTCCTTAAGTAAGGGTATCCCTAATACGAGATCTGAAAAAGGTTATTAGATGAAGGATTGCATACCGGATAATCACACACTAGATAACAGGGGCTATCTTTGCTTGCTTTCTTTCCTACCGGAGTACTTACAACTCGCATTCTTAACTCCCTTTCTCATAACCACTCTAGTATTGATTGATTACCGGCTAAGGACTCCCTTCTTTTAGCTGGCTTTGTGTTTATATAAAGACTTCAAGTAATAGTGGATAAAGACAACTGCTCGTCCTTGCTAGCTTGCAGCGGGCAGTGTATATACATGCATACAATACAAGAGGAACTCCCTCTGCCCTTCAACCATCAAAGTCCGATACAGGAACCTCTTTCTCTTACTCAATGGTCCTTTCCCTCCCGGGAGAGGTTGATAGAGATGAGACTGATCCGGCTGCGAATGGCACATTTCACGTCTTTTCTTCAACGGTAGCAAACTAGTTGTTAAGCGCTGTTGGTGCTTTCCATTTCCTCCTCAAGTCTGACTTCCGTAATCATATTGACTTCTGGTAAAGCTTCTTCACTGTTGAATTGTTGTGGCGGTCGAGCCTCGAATGAAGAGGAGTTAAGTTCTCTGGGAATATTCCGCATAGTCTTGGGTGCCCAACCCGTGAGAATCATTTTCAGGATACTTTACCAGGAGTTCGTCGAGCGGGTCTACTCCTTTCTCCCAATCTTCAGTTGTTTGTTCTTTATGACACTGCTCAATGCGGCCTTGTTCGGTCAGTGATGGTGTGCCATAGTGTTTCTCAATGTAATCCCAAGCATCCATTCCGTGAGAATCTTGCTCGAAGTACTCATGGAACGGGTTTTGTGTTGACCCAGCGGGTGCACCAGGCTGTGGTTGACCGCATTCTATCTTCATCTTATGAAATCCTTGCTCAACAAGGCACTTTTCGCGGTATTCTCCTACCTCAGACCTGCTATATTCCGTGTCTGCATCATAACCTCCAGGTGGAGATTCTACTATAGGTTTAGGCAGAGGTCTTGCACTTGAAGCTTCACTTGGATTATTCCGATTCTGCGAGCTTGATTCTGTGAAAGGAATAGAGACTTGATCTTACCCTAAGGGAGGCGTCTGAGTGGTTGTTTCCGCCCTTTTCGAGTAGAGAACGTAGTATTCAAACTTCCCT